GACTTTGATGGAGATCAAATGGCTGTTCATGTGCCTTTATCTTTGGAGGCTCAAGCAGAAGCCCGTTTACTTATGTTTTCTCATACGAACCTCTTATCTCCGGCTATTGGGGATCCCATTTCCGTACCAACGCAAGATATGCTTATTGGCCTTTACGTATTAACGAGCGGAAATCGTCGAGGTATTTGTGCAAACAGGTATAATCCGTGTAATTACACAAATTCTCAAAATGAAAAAATTCGCGATAATAATTATAAGTATATGAAAAAAAAAGAACCTTTTTTTTGTAATTCCTATGATGCAATTGGAGCTTATCGACAGAAAAGAATTAATTTTGATAGTCCTTTTTGGCTCCGGTGGAGAATAGATCAATGCATTATGTCTTCACGAGAAGTTCCTATCGAAGTTCACTATGAATCTTTGGGTACCTATTATGAGATTTATGGGCATTATTTAGTAATAAGAAGTATAAAAAAAGAAATTCGTTGTATATACATTCGAACCACTGTTGGTCATATTTCTTTTTACCGCGAAATCGAAGAAGCTATACAAGGTTTTTGTCGGGCCTATTCATACGGTATCTAATCATATAGATGGTTGGTGTTGGTATCTACGCTAGGTAAATTTCTGATACTGGTTTAAATTCAGGTCTTCTCCATTCAACTAGGATCTTTTCAATACGTGAATAAAGATAAAGAAAAGGAAGTTTTCCAATCATTAACTCAAATCCATTGTCGAACCGAATGCCACTAAGTGGAATATGGAGGTACTTATGGCAGAACGGGCCAATCTAGTCTTTCACAATAACGTGATAGGTGGAACTGCCATTAAACGACTTATTAGCAGATTAATAGATCATTTCGGAATGGCATATACATCACACATCCTGGATCAAGTAAAGACTCTAGGGTTCCGTCAAGCTACTGCTACATCTATTTCATTAGGAATTGATGATCTTTTAACAATACCTTCTAAAGGATGGCTAGTCCAAGATGCTGAACAACAAAGTTTGATTTTGGAAAAACATAACCATTATGGGAATGTCCATGCGGTAGAAAAATTACGCCAATCCATTGAAATATGGTATGCTACAAGCGAATATTTGCGACAAGAAATGAATCCTAATTTTAGGATGACTGACCCTTTGAATCCAGTCCATATAATGTCTTTTTCAGGAGCTAGAGGGAATGCATCTCAAGTGCACCAATTAGTAGGAATGAGGGGATTAATGTCAGATCCACAAGGACAAATGATTGAGTTACCCATTCAAAGCAATTTACGCGAAGGACTGTCTTTAACAGAATATATCATTTCTTGCTACGGAGCCCGTAAAGGGGTTGTCGATACTGCTGTACGAACATCAGATGCTGGATATCTTACACGTAGACTTGTTGAAGTGGTTCAACACATTGTTGTACGTCGAACAGATTGTGGTACCATTCGAGGGATTTCTGTGAATACCCGAAATGGAATGATGCCAGAAAGAATTTTGATACAAACATTAATTGGTCGTGTATTAGCAGACGATATATATATAGGTTCACGATGCATTGTCGTTCGAAATCAAGATATTGGAATTGGACTTATCAATCGATTCATAACTTTTCAAACACAACCAATATTTATTCGAACCCCCTTTACCTGTAGGAATACGTCTTGGATCTGCCGATTGTGTTATGGCCGGAGTCCTATTCATGGGGACTTGGTAGAATTGGGAGAAGCTGTCGGTATTATAGCTGGTCAATCTATTGGAGAACCGGGCACTCAACTAACATTAAGAACTTTTCATACTGGTGGAGTATTCACAGGGGGTACTGCAGAATATGTGCGAGCCCCCTCGAATGGAAAAATAAAATTTAATGAGGATTTAGTTAACCCTACGCGTACACGTCATGGATATCCTGCTTTTTTATGTAATATAGACTTGTATGTAACTATTGAAAGTGACGATATTATACATAACGTGATTATTCCACCAAAAAGTTTTCTATTAGTTCAAAATGATCAATATGTAAAATCAGAGCAAGTGATTGCCGAGATCCGCGCGGGAACATCTACCTTTAATTTGAAAGAAAAAGTTCGAAAACATATTTATTCTGACTCAGAAGGGGAAATGCATTGGAGTACCGATGTATACCATGCATCCGAATTTATGTATAGTAATGTACATATCTTACCAAAAACAAGTCATTTATGGGTATTATCAGGAAAGTCGTGCAGGTCTGATGCAATCCATTTTTTACTTCGCAAGGATCAAGATCAAATTCACATTCATTCTCTTTCTACCACAAAAACAAATATTTCTAACCTTTCAGTAAGTAATGATCAAGTAAAAAATAAATTATTGAATTTCAATACTTTTGGTACAAAAGAAAGGAAGATTACCGATTATTCCATATTTAATCAAATCCTATGTATGGATCATTGTCATTTGACGTATCCTGCTATTTTTCACAATACTTTTTCTTTTTTGGCAAAAAGGCGAAGAAATAGATTTCTTATTCCATTCCAATCGATTCAAGAACGAAAGAACGAACTAACGCCACCTTCTGGTGTCTCGATTGAAATACCTATCAATGGTATTTTTCATAGAAATAGTATTTTTGCTTCTTTCGATGATCCTCAATACAGAAGACAGAGTTCGGGAATTACTAAATATAGAACTATCGGAATTCAGTCCATTTTTCAAAAAGAAGATTTAATTGAGTATCGAGGAATCAAAGAATTAAAGCCAAAATATCAAATCAAAGTAGATCGATTTTTTTTTATTCCCGAAGAAGTGCATATTTTACCCGAATCTTCTTCTATAATGGTACGAAATAATAGTCTCGTTGGAATAGGAACACCAATCACTTTAAATATAAGAAGTCGAGTAGGAGGCTTGGTCCGATTGGAAAAGAAAAAAAAAAAAATGGAATTAAAAATATTTTCTGGAAATATCCATTTTCCCGGAGAGATGGATAAGATATCCCGACCCAGTGCCATCTTGATACCACCCCGAACGGTAAAAAAAAAAAAATGGAAGGAATCAAAAAAACTGAACAATTGGACCTATGTCCAATGGATCACAACTACCAAGAAAAAGTATTTTGTTTTGGTTCGACCGGTAATTCTATATGAAATACCAGACAGTATCAATTTTGTAAAACTTTTTCCCCAAGATCTGTTCCAGGAAAAGGATAATCTGGAACTTAAAGTTATCAATTATATTCTTTATGGAAATGGAAAATCCATTCGGGGAATTTCCGACACAAGGATTCAATTAGTTCGGACTTGTTTAGTCTTGAATTGGGCTCAAGACAAAAGAAGTTCTTCTATTGACGAGGCCCTCGCTTCCTTTGTTGAAGTAAGTACAAATGGTTTAATTGAGTATTTCCTAAGAATTGACTTAGTGAAATCTCATACTTCATATATCCGAAAAAGGAATGACCCATCTGGTTTAGGATTGATCTCGGATCGGATCAATAGAAATCCCTTTTTATCTATTCATTCCAAGACAAAAATTCAACAATCATTTAGCCAAAATCACGGAACTATTCGTATGTTGTTGAATAGAAATAAGGGCCGATCTTTGATAATTTTGTCCTCATCTAATTGTTTTCAAATGAGACCTTTCAACAACGTAAAAGATCCTAATGGGATAAAAAAAGATCCTATAATTCCAATTAAGAATTCGTTAGGCCCTTTAGGGATAGCCCTTCAAATTGCAAATTTTTATTCATTTTCTCGTTTAATAACTCATAATCAGATCTCCATAACTAAAAATTTGCAACTTGACAAATTAAAGGAAACCTTTCAAGTAATTAAATATTATTTAATGGACGAAAACGAGAAAATTTTTAAACCCGATCTATACAGTAACATCGTTTTAAATCCATTCCATTTGAATTGGTATTTTCTCCATCATAATTTTTGTGAAAAAACTCTTACAATAATTAGTCTTGGACAATTTCTTTGTGAAAATATATGTATAGCTCAAACGAAAAATGGACCACATTTAAAACTAAAATCGGGTCAAGTTCTAACTGTTCAAAAGGATTCTGTAATAATAAGATCGGCTAACCCTTATTTGGCGACTCCAGGAGCAACCATTCATGGCCATTATGGAGAAATCCTTTATGAAGGAGATATATTAGTTACATTTATATATGAAAAATCGAGATCCGGTGATATAACACAAGGTCTTCCAAAAGTGGAACAGATATTAGAAATACGTTCGATTGATTCAATATCGATGAATCTAGAAAAAAGAATTGATGCTTGGAACGAGTGTATAACAAGAATTCTCGGCATTCCCTGGGGATTCTTGATTGGTGCTGAGCTAACTATAGCGCAAAGTCGTATTTCTTTGGTTAATAAAATCCAAAAGGTTTATCGATCCCAGGGAGTACACATCCATAATCGACATATAGAAATTATTGTGCGTCAAATAACATCCAAAGTCTTGGTTTCAGAAGATGGAATGTCTAATGTATTTTTACCTGGCGAACTAATTGGATTATTGCGAGCCGAACGAACGGGGCGTGCCTTGGAAGAAGCAATTTGTTACCGAGCTTTATTATTGGGAATAACAAAAACATCTCTGAATACTCAAAGTTTCATATCCGAAGCGAGTTTTCAAGAAACTGCTAGAGTTTTAGCAAAAGCCGCTCTTCGGGGTCGTATCGATTGGTTGAAAGGTCTTAAAGAGAATGTTGTTTTAGGGGGAATGATCCCCGTTGGTACCGGGTTCAAAAGAATAACGCACCGTTCGCGGTCAGGGCAACAGAACAAGATTACCTTGGAAAAAAAAAAGAATTTATTCGAAGTAGAAATTAGAAATCTTTTGTTCCATCACAGAAAATTATTTGATTTTTTTCATGTCAAAGAATTTATGTGATACATTCGAAATCTAGGATTTAATGCTTCCTATAAAGCAGATTAGATTCATCCCTTTAAATGCAGTCATTTGATTTCGTAATAAAGTAAGTATAATAAATAGAAAAAAATGCATGGCTTAATTATGTATTAACAGCCAATCTTCAATAAAAGAGAAGGTTCCATCGGAACAATTAATTATTTCTATTTCAGAATAACAGGTCTCTTTTTTTTTTATCAATTAAAAAAAAAAGTGTGGGGATAAATGACAAAAAGATATTGGAACATAACTTTTGAAGAGATGATGGAAGCAGGAGTTCATTTTGGCCATGATACCAGGAAATGGAATCCTCGAATGGCACCTTATATATCCACAAAGCATAAGGGTATTCATATTATAAATCTTACTCAAACTGCTCGTTTTTTATCAGAAGCTTGTGATTTGGTTTTTGATGCAGCAAGCAGAGGAAAACAATTCTTAATTGTTGGTACAAAAAAAAAAGCAGCCGATTCAGTAAAACGGGCTGCAATAAGAGCTCGATGTCATTATGTTAATAAAAAATGGCTCGGCGGTATGTTAACGAATTGGTATACTACAGAAACAAGACTTCGTAAGTTCAGGGACTTGAGAACGGAACAAAAGACGGGTAAACTAAACTCTCTGCCAAAAAAAGATGCCGCTACGTTGAAGAGACAATTATCTCATTTGGAAACATATCTGGGTGGCATAAAATATATGACGGGGTTACCCGATCTTGTAATAATCGTTGATCAGCAAGAAGAATATACGGCTCTTAGAGAATGTATCACTTTGGGAATTCCAACAATTTGTTTAATCGATACAAATTGTGACCCCGATCTCGCAGATATTTCGATTCCAGCTAATGATGATGCTATAGCTTCAATCCGATTAATTCTTAACAAATTAGTATTTGCAATTTGTGAGGGTCGTTCTAGCTATATACAAAATTTTTGATTAATAATTAATAATAAGATAAATAAATTTTTAGACTTGGTGTGGTGGGGGGATTCATAGATTTATAGAATCGATTATTTTATTATTATTTATTTTATTAATTCTAAAATTGTGCAAAAAGAACAAACCGAAAGATTATGTGATGAGTAGGTATTCAAAATACAAAATGAAAGTAAAAAAGGAAATGGTTGAATCAAAATAATTCCCTTTCAAGTTATATTTTTTTATTTTAGAGGGCAAATATGAACGTTCTATTATGTTCCATCAACACATTAAACAGATTATATGATATATCTGCTGTGGAAGTAGGTCAACATCTGTATTGGCAAATAGGGGATTTTGAAGTGCATGCTCAAGTACTTATTACCTCTTGGGTTGTAATTGCTATCTTATTAGTTTCAACCATTCTAGTTGTTCGAAATCCGCAAACTATTCCCACTTCCGGTCAGAATTTCTTTGAATATGTCCTTGAATTCATTCGAGACGTGAGCAAAACTCAGATTGGAGAAGAATATGGTCCGTGGGTTCCATTTATTGGAACTCTGTTTCTATTTATTTTTGTTTCCAATTGGTCAGGGGCTCTTTTACCTTGGAAAATTATAAAGTTACCTCATGGAGAGTTAGCTGCACCCACTAATGATATAAATACTACTGTTGCATTAGCTTTACTTACGTCAGTAGCATATTTCTATGCGGGTATTTCAAAAAAAGGATTGGCTTATTTTGGTAAATACATCCAACCAACTCCAATCCTTTTACCGATTAACATCTTAGAAGATTTCACAAAACCCTTATCACTTAGTTTTCGACTTTTCGGAAATATATTAGCTGATGAATTAGTAGTTGTTGTTCTTGTTTCGTTAGTACCTTTAGTAGTTCCTATACCTGTTATGTTCCTTGGATTATTTACAAGTGGTATTCAAGCTCTTATTTTTGCTACTTTAGCTGCGGCTTATATAGGTGAATCCATCGAAGGGCATCATTGATGAGTTATCGAAATAAGTATTTTTTGAGGTTAGCCCTCCACAAAGTAGGTGCGGCTCATGATAATCTACTTTCAAAAAAAAAATCAAAAGGATTCTCCACCCCCCAAAAAAGAAAGATGCAATTGCAATAAGGATAAGGTATAAATAAAATACCTATACGATTTAGTGTAATGTATGTACTATAATAATAAAATAAAAGGTAGGGGAGTCAAACTTGATTTATATATAATCTAATCGATATAAGACAACTCTTTACTTTTGTGTAGGTTTCAAAGAATAATTCTCAAATCCGATTGAATATAAGACACAACTAATTGGTTTACGGTATGGAAGAAACACATGTATATGTCATATTAGATCTTCACTAGTTATATATGACTATATATCTAAATTTGTCCTGCTATTTTAGACGGGGATTCAAAAAACAAAGCCCTTCCGTTTCATCTGTTGTAATTTGGAATAGAATATGAAATGACTAAAAAAATGAAATTAAAGAAAGAAGAATTTTAAATAAAGGTTCGAAAATTGAAGAATTTAATTTAAGATAAGAACATAAATTGTATGTATTCACAAAAAACTACACGGGTAGAAAAGAAAAAATAAATATCGAAGTAATTTGCATAGTGCAATAAATATTATTATTTCAGTTTGAAATTTCAATTACACTTTGACTAGATAAAG